GAAGAGAAAAGTCATACAAAGTTATATACAAATCACTACCCCCTTTTTTGTATTTCCTTAATTTATTTCCTTAATTGAATTTCGGTTGATTAAGACGAAGTTCCTTAAAAACCTCTGCCTTCTTTAAAATATCCTGAACAGTTTCTGTAGGTTGAGCCCCTTTTTCAAGGAAATATAAAATAGCAGGAACATTTAAATAAGTTTGATTCTTTATCGGATCATAAAAACCCACTTTCTGAAGATCTTTTCCTTCTCTTCGGGATCGAACATCAATTGCAACGATTCGATAGACGGCTCATTGGGATAGATGTAGATGAACAACACCCCCCCTAGAAACGTATAGGAAGCTTTCTCCTCGTACGGCTCGAGAAAAATGATTGATTCGAAGTTTTGTCTCTGTATGGAATTCTATCTAAGAAATGACAACTGGATCCATAAAATGATCAAAGCAATTAAAGATCTAAGTCTTTTTTTCTTCGTTCTTCCTTAAAATGAAAAAGAAACCATTCATACTCTCATAACTCAAGTTGGATAACTTTCAAACAGTTCAAAGGAAAATCTTTCGGCACTTTCATTTATTGAGCGGTCTTTCCTCCTTTTTTGTTTGTCTCGTTTAAAATTGGATTCTTCAGTCTGATCCAGTTATTAAGACAATTTAAAAGGTGTTTCCTTGTTCTGGGATCCTTTATCTTTGTTTTATTTTAAATCATTGGGTTTAGACATTACTTCGGTGCTTTTTAATCCTTTCAAAATGGCAGCAACATACCCTTTTTGCGATTTTTATGAAAGAATCCTACAAGATGATGGATTCCCTCGTGAAACACTTTGGATAGAAAAAGTTTGATCAATTCCAATAAATTTTTTCATTTTAAACTTGCTCGAATTGGATTCTTTCGATTTCCATACCTAAGATATATTTACGAAGTTGTTTCAATTTTTTTATTGATTGGCATTAACCCTAGACCCTTGCCCCGAGAAATAAATTAATACTTTCTACTCGAGCTCCATCATGGACTATTTACATTCCAAGACAACAAAAAACGAGGGGTTCTAGTGAAACAGAACCAATGATGTCGAGCTAAGAGCACCTTCATTCCTACAAAAAATGGTGGATGTACAAATCCACAACGGATCGTGTCCTTCAAGTCGCACGTTGCTTTCTACCACATCGTTTCAAACGAAGTTTTACCATAACATTCCTCTAAGAACCGGTATGGAATTGATTCAATTATGGAATCATGAATAGTCATTGGTTGGGCTGATGTATAAACACCATAATCTAAAGTATTTTCTATATCTTCTATATCTATAGTATATAGATATAAATAATACTATAGATATAGGTGGATAAATATTTTTCTGAAGAAGTCTTAGTAAGACCCCATCGCTAATATAAAATTGTCTAACATTATAATATTAATTAATAAATATATATAATAAATAATTTATTTATATAAATAAAATAAGACGAATAAACGAATTCTTTTTGATTCTGCATCTTCACGTGACTTAATAGGAGAGAAAGATTCAGCTTCTAAGGAATGATTTAAACTATTTCTCTTTCGAAATTTCGAATCAATTTCGAAAGTTCCCCTCTCGACATCATTATTCCAAGAAAATTTGATAGTTAAAAATAACTTTTGATCATCTTAGGAAAAAAGATAAGTCTTTTTTTTTTTCATCTGATTGATAAAATCCAAAGAATGGGGAGGGTTTCGTATCTATCAATTCGATCAAATAGACTGAGCAATTGTCACCGTTTATAGATATTGAAATGAACGCCTTCCCATCACTGATTAACTCCTATCTACCCCATTCTATGGGACTGATGCAGCATAAATCAAAAGAAGGGGATGTCCTAGTCTTTTTTATTTTTACGAAATGCGAGCTGTCTGGGCACAAAGCCAAACAAGCCCAGATTAAGTCCAGTTTTTGCTCCTTTTTTTCTATTTTAGCCTACCTCATTGATTAAGAATTAAGAGACTTAGTGAATTGAATTAGTACCAAAAACCCCCTCTTGGCGAAAAGTAAAGAAATCTACAAAAAAGAAAATTGAATCTAATTAGGCTAATTTAGGGGGTAGAGAATATGAGATAGGGAATATGGATTCTTTCGTATCTCGATTCAGTTTTTGAAAAAAAAAAAACGATTCATCGAAGAAAAAAATCAGAAACAACAATCACATTCCAGCTAACATTTCGATTTTAAACAGAACATTGTTAAAAACGCAATCTATATTGTCAGAGAATATATATGTTCTGGGACGGAAGGATTCGAACCTCCGAATAGCGGGACCAAAACCCGTTGCCTTACCACTTGGCCACGCCCCATTTAGATTTCTATGCGATACTAATAAAGTATATTGCTGGTTTTGTTTGTTTGTCAACTCTAGCCCAAATATCTATAGAATCGATTAGATTGGTATTCGGATTTTTCTATGTTTTTGGTATGTGTAGATATAGAATTCAACTTAATTTATTGATCATTACATATAATTCAA